ACAAAAGCGTGCCTTCGTCAAAGATTCAATCAGATAAATAATTGGAACGGTCGTATCGACCTTCTTCATATAATTTCCTATTAGAAATGAATTTTCTAGCATTTGACTCCGTACCACCAAAGAATTGAATGGCACGCCGGAAAGATAGCCCAGAAAGTTGATAGAGTACTTGACTAAGTGGTTTAGATGAACCTTTCCTGGTTGAGACGACACGTAAAAATGCCATTGCCATAAACGGGCAAGGTAATATTTCCATTTATTCATCAGAAGAGGCGTATCCTTTGAAGCCAGAATGGATTTTTCTTGATATCTAACATAATGCACGAAAGGATCCTTGAACAACCATAAGATGACCTGAAAATCTTTAGCAAAGACTTCAACAAGATGTTCGACTTTTCCATAGAAATACATTCGCTCAACGAGGACTCGAGAGGATGTTGATCGTAAATGAGAGGATTGGTTACATAGAAAAAAGAGGATGGATTCATATTCATATACATGAAAATTATATAGAAACAATAACAATCTTGGATTACTTTTTAAAAAAACAGAAATAGAGTTCTTTGGAGTAATAAGACTATTCGCATTAAAATACTCGTGGAGAAAGAACCGTAATAAATATAACGAAGAGGCATCCTTTACCCAGTATCGAAGAAGTTGAACCAAAATTTCGGGACAGATGGGGTGGGGTAGTAGTACATCTATCACATAATTTAAATGTAACAATTTGTCCTCGAAAAAAGGAAATATTGAATGAATTGATTGAAAATTATGGGATTTTTCAATTTCTTTCCCTTCTAAAAAAGCTACCAACCGTAGGGAAAATGGAATTTCCGCCACAACAGCAAATCCCTCTGATATAATTCGAGAATCCAACTTATTGTTGTGCCAAAAAAAAGGATTTTGGTTAGACTCATTAGTAGCAATACTCAAATAAATCGGTTGATACATTCGCGTAATTAACTGTTTCACACTCAGTGAACTAGATTTATTGTCATAACCCCCACTTTCCAATGAAATCGTCGAGCTATTTAAACCATGATCATGAGCAAGTGCATAAATATACTCCCGAAAAAGAAGCGGGTATAGCAAGTCGTGTTGTTGAGATCTATCTAGTTCGAAATAGACTTGAAATTCCTTCATTTGAAATTCGATTAAAAACAAAAGAACAAAGGCAAGGAAGTTAGTGGGCGATCAAACGATACATAGTGCGATATCGTGAAAACGAAGTATTGTACTAAAAAAAGCAGATACCTTGAAAACGGGTCAACTCATCAACGGATTCTCTATCCTCTCATTTGCAGTTAATTTAATTTATGTTTGTTATACTCTAACAAAGTGGTTAGAAACCCTTTATTTTTTCACTCCAATCGCTCTTTTGATTTGGAAAAAACAACTATCTTTTTTTATCAATATACTGCTTCTTCTACACATTCATCTACAACCCATAATAGGGATTCACGAATATTTAGGACTCATTAAATAAATCGATAATTCACTCATGGGAAACCCTATTCCCCGCGTTAGGAACTAATATCTTTTTAACGTTTAATTAGATCGGATAATCATTCAAATTAAGAAACGAAGCTCGTTACTTTTTGTTTCCCTCTAATTGGAACCCTAGGGCTCTATCCATTTATTCACTCAACCTAACTTTGAATTCAATTTCTTTTGTTCCGCGCCAAGAATTCAAACTTGGTTTTGTATCGATTGAAAAAGAATAAAATATTCTCATAATTATCCATTGATACGACATGCTGTTTTTTCCATTCATTCCTTTCAGGATCAGTCGTAGTCTTACAAACTCTCCCGAAGATTTGGACGAATCTTTGCTTCATAGAAATGTGTAAAAGATGCTAGCCGTACTTAAAAGCCGAGTACTCTACCGTTGAGTTAGCAACCCAAAGAATTCGAATGGGTAGATAGAATCGGAATAAAAAGAAATAAACGGAATTAAATTTCACAACGGAATCACAATATTAAACTAACAAGAATTCAAAAAAAAAATTTCGAATTGATTCTGAACATAAAAATAAAAAACCTATAGGACGGAGATAAATAAGTCCGTTTCTCCACGATCAAATTATATTTGTTCAATACACTATTGTCAACATGACATTGAATATCAAGATTGCGACAATACTAAAAAATAAAAAAGAAGAAATAAAATGACGAAAACAAAAAGAGTGAATTGTTTATTTATAAAATTCAAAATGAAAGTAAAATGAAAATAACAAATAGAATTTTATATTTTAATAAAAAGGTATAATAAATATCGAAATTAATAAATTAATAAAGAATATCTAAAGAATTAGATAAATAAAAACTTTAGGAATACCTTTTTCGATAAATACTTGAAAAACCCGAAAAGAAAGAGGTATGAATAGAACAAAAGGGGGGGGGTAGTAAAATAGTAAAGAAAAAATTCTACAAAACTATATAAGACTCCTCCACACCCTCTTTTTTTTTGTTATATTCCTTAATAGAATTTCATTTTATTAAGACTAAGTTCTGTAAAAACCCCCGCTTTCTTTGAAATATCATGAACGGTTTCTGTAGGTTGGGCGCCCTTGTCAAGGAAATATAGAATAGAAGGAACATTTAAATGGGTTTGATTATTTATCGGATCATAAAAACCCACTTTCCGAAGATCTCTTCCTTCTCTTCGGGATCGACCATCAATTGCAACGATTCGATAAACGGCTCATTGGGATAGATATAGATGAAGAATATCCCCCCTAGAAACGTATAAGAAGTTTTCTCCTCGTACGGCTCGAGAAAAAAATGGTTATAAGTGATAGTTATGTCTATGTATAAAATTAGAATTGAAAATAACTCTATAAAATAATCAAATCAATTAGAGCTTTAAGTCCTTCTTTTTTTTTTTCTTTTCTAAAAAAGAAAAAAAAAAAGCATTCGTACTCTCATACCTCAAGTTGGATAAGTTTCAAAGCCCAAACGAAAATACTTAGGCATTTCATTTCCTTTTTTGAGCGGTCTCAAGCCACTTTCCTTTTTTGTTTGTCTCGTTTCGAATCGAATCGATTTTTTGATTTTTCATTCTGGTCGAATTGTTGAGACAATTGAAAATGGTATTTCTTTGTTCCAGGATCCTTTATCTTTTCTTTAAATCATTGGGTTTAGACATTACTTCGGTGATCTTTAAAGTTTTTTTTAGTTTTCAATTTTGAAAAAAAAAAAGACAGCAACACACCCCTTTTTATTTCTTTCTATCAAAGAATCATACGAACAATTGATTCCTACGGGATACGCTTTTGATGGAAAGAGTTTTCCCAATTCCAACAAAATTTCCCCTTGCTTTTTTTTTGTTTTGGATTTTTTAATTGTTCGAATCAGATCCTTTCGATTTCTATATCAAAATTGACTTACGAAGTTTTTTCCAACTTATTGATTGGTATTAACCCTAGATCCTTGCCCCTGAGAAATGAAGAAATCCTTTTACTCGAGCTCCATCCTGTCCTAGCTACATTACCACCCATCAAAGGATGAGGGAACAGAAGAAAGAATGTCGAGCCAAGAGCCCATTCATAGAAAATCAAAATGGTGGATGCAAATCCACAGCGGATCATGTCCTTCAAGTCGCACGTTGCTTTCTACCACATCGTTTCAAACGAAGTTTTACCATAACATTTCTCTAGTTTGGAACTGGTATGTAATTGATTCCATTATGGAATCATGAATAGTCATTGCTTAAGTCTATACACAGTCTTTTTCCTTGTAGATGGAGGGAATATTTAGGTTGTTAGTCTTTCATCCGGAATCCCGAAATGAAAGATCAAATCAGAATAAAAAAAAGGGCGATTTCCGTATCTATCAGATTAGACTGAACAATTTTCGTTGGAAGTAATTATGTATATTGTATGTTAATTATTTAACAGTAAGGTAAGGGCTCATAAATCTTAAAAAAAGCGAAAGAAGATTATCATTATCTCTGAAATCGAAGGATAGCAATCCATGCATATAAGCCTTTCCTAAAATTTTGAGTCGTTTTTTGTCTGGGCTTCCGATTCAATAATCGTTCCCCAAATGTAAATAGACTGTATGAATCACCCCCGTCTCAATTGTTATTCCCGAGATTTACAATTATTAATTTAGCCATGAAATAAAGCTCAAGACAAAATACCTTAATTTTTGAGGTTAAGGTTAAAGAAAATCCATTCCTTGTGGAACAGGATTATTGGTTACTGAGATTTGTACCGACACGGATATTCCAATCGGTATCTTTCAGTGCTCCCTAACTCTTATCTACCCCCACCCCGAACTCTTTCTGGGGGGATGCTGAATCCTAAAAAAAAAAGATCTTATTTTATGGGATGCTAGACTATTTTTTATAGATATAAAGACAAAAAGGCCCAGATTAAGTCATTGTTTCCTTCTAAATTTTTAGATTCTGCCCGGCCTGGGACGGAAGGATTCGAACCTCCGAATACCGGGACCAAAACCCGTTGCCTTACCACTTGGCGACGCCCCATTTCAATTTCTATTGGTACTAATAAACAGTATTATTGGTGTTGGTTATTTGTCAATTCCAGTCCAAGCCTTAAAATTCGATTATTGTTTTAGTTCAGGATTGTGACACATGGAAGTGTAAAATAAAACTTTGAATTTATTGATCATTACATAGAATTCAATTAAGATATTGTATGAAAGTATGATTTCTTCAATTCTGACACGAGAATAGAAGAATTTTGGTTTTGATTGGTTCAGTTCCAAGAAGTATTTTTATTGTCTACCTTACTTTCTTTTCTTCCTTTTTATCTTATATCAATAAGATATTAATAACTCAATCAAAATCAAATTCTCTCCAAAAAAAAGGTTTGTTATGTTTAATATCTTTCGTTTAATGTATATCTGTCTTAATTCTGCCCTTTATTCGAGTAGTTTTTTATTCGCCAAATTGCCTGAGGCCTACGCTTTTTTGAATCCAATTGTAGATGTTATGCCAGTAATACCTGTTCTATTTTTTCTCTTAGCCTTTGTTTGGCAAGCTGCTGTAAGTTTTCGATGAAACCTTTAATATTGGGCTAGAAAATTTCATGATTTATCATTTATCCGAGTTAGAAAAAAAATTATAACAATTGAGAAGATCAGATGAGTCTTACAATATGAACGAACCCTCACCTCAATTTAAACAGTGAAATTCTTGGGGAGCCACGATCTATTTTGACCCCTCTTTTTGTTATTTGTTGATTATAACCCCTTTTCACTGAAACCATATTAGAACCAACCACAATCACAATGTTGAATTCGAATTGGGTTAATTTCTGAAAACTCTTTTCTATTTATAGAATCGAAATTCTAAAAAAAACTTCATTTCTTGATGTCAAAATCGGATATGTCGTATCAAAATATAGAATCCATTTTTTTTTCCTTTTACCCCAAAAAATTATTTGGAGATTGTATAATGCTTACTCTCAAACTCTTTGTTTACACCGTAGTGATATTCTTTGTTTCTCTCTTCATCTTCGGATTCCTGTCTAATGATCCAGGGCGTAATCCCGGACGCGACGAATAAAAAAAAGAAGGGGTTGCTTGCTTTAGTCGTATAAATGTTCTTAGGGTTTTCTCAATTCCACATCTGTTACTATCTGTTAAGGAAAAACGTTCACTAAAAAAGATACGAAGCGATCGACCGAAACGGAAAGAGAGGGATTCGAACCCTCGGTACGAATAACTCGTACACCGGATTAGCAATCCGACGCTTTAATCCACTCAGCCATCTCTCCTAATTGAAAAAATAAAATAATTACTATGTTACATTACACAAAAAATAAAAAAAAAAATGCTTGAAAAAAGCCGCCTTTACTTTATTTTATATCTTTACTTTCTATATTCTCGATATTCTAGAGAATATAGAAAGTAATTTGATTATATAGCTCATAGAAAATATAGCTTATAGAATATTTTTTTTATTGTCTTGTGTATTCTATTATAGAAATGGATCGCACTGTATCAGCAATTCCATTTCTATCATTTATAGAAAATTCAAAGACGGAGAGCATTCGAAAGAGATAAAATAGAAAAAACTAAATAAAAGAATATCCCTTTAATTTCGTTCAACGGGGCCCTTTTTATTTCCACTTCGACGGCCTGGCCTGGTCAATATCCAGCCAGGCGCTTTTTTTGTTCGAATGAAACATACCGCCAACCATAGAAAAAATGCGAACCATAACATAAACCCAAATTTTTTATTTGGATTTGATTTGAAAACCCAAAAATGAAATACTTGTTATTGGATTCAAAGAACAAGAAAAAGAAGTACTATTTCCATTCCTATGATGATAGAGAATTAGAATCAAAGTGTCATTTCTTATTATTCTTTCATTTCTTTTTTTTATTTCCATTTCTTTGACTTTTACTGAAAAAAAAAGGAAAAAAGAATTAGGGATTTCTTCACAATCCACTTCTTTTTGTGTTATGACTTAAGTTGTTTTGTTGAGCCATATCTGTCAAAATTCGTCCAATAAAAGAGTTTTTTTATGAATTTTTCAATTTAGTTATTTAACCGAAAAAACTCCCCCTTTCATAATTGCATTAGGACTCCTGACAAAGACGTCAACGTTTCAATTTCGAATTTTCATTTCATGATTATTTTGAATTTCGGTTCTATCTTGATTCCATCCGATTCTCTTGTTCGACAAAAAGACCTTTTTATACAATAATCCCATTGTAGCGGGTATAGTTTAGTGGTAAAAGTGTGATTCGTTCAAGTAATCCCCTTAATAGTTAAGGGGTCCTTCATTTTCATTGATATTCCAATCAAAAACTTTATTTCTTAAAAGGATTAAAGTTGAATCCTTTCACTCTAAAATGAAAAAAAAAGATTCGGGGAAAAATATCCGTTCTCGTGATTTGTATCCAAGGGTCAATTCGAAATTGAAATTTTGGATTATTAAATTGCGAAACATAATTTTGTTTTTGAATTGGATCCATACTTCCAATTTTTTAAGTCTAAGTAAAGGATCCATGGATAAAGATAGAAAAGTCTAGTTGGAATCGTAACTAAATCTTCAAATTAGGTTTTTTATAAGTTCGATTGAAGCAAAAAAGCTATTAAATGATAACTTTAGTTTACTAAAGACATCAACCTATTTATATTCGATTTTTTTAGCTCGGGGGAAACAAAAAACTTTTCCTAAGGATTCTTTCAAATAGAAATAGAGAACGAAGTAACTAGAAAAATGGGGGTTGTTAGAATCCCCCTCTTCTAGAGGGATCATCTAGAAAGCGAATTGTTTTGAATTCATTCAGACAAAAAAAGCTGACATAGATGTTATGGGTCGAATTTTTTTATTTCGCTTACGGCTTCTATCTGGGAATCTATCCATCGTCCATAAAGGAGCCGAATGACCCCAAAGTTTCATGTTCGGTTTTGAATTAGCGGCGTTAAAAAGTATGAATCGACGTCGACTATAACCCCTAGCCTTCCAAGCTAACGATGCGGGTTCGATTCCCGCTACCCGCTCCATATTCGAATTC